TTTTTAATAACATCTTTTTCGAAACAATAGCAGTTTGTTTTTTTGTTCACCTGAGCTATAACCCCCGCCAAGGGGGGGTTATAGCTCAGGTGCGGGGGCCCCCCTGCGGCAGCCAAGCAGGGGGGTGCGCCTGGGCCTGGGCTGTGAGCCTGGGGGGGGTTGCTCTTTTAGAGAAGAGAAAAACCTTTAAAAAAAATCTTTTCCCTAATATTTGTTATTTGAGTGATTTATAAATGGTAGTTCGTTGAAGGTATGATGACTAGGTGGACAACTTAGTGATCATTCTAATGTATTAGTTTTTTCTAGATTTAAGTTGTTTCAAGAGATAAACTTTTCTTCCGAATAAAAAGCATCAAAAATTACATATATAAATCATATTACCCCTATAATAGAAATAATTGATCCTAAAGAACTGATTGCATTTCATGTGTAAAAGTTATCTGGAAAGTCTGCGTACCTTCTTGGCATTCCTGCTAATCCTAGGAAGTGTTGAGGAAAAAAAGTCAAATTTACTCCTATAAAAGTAATTCAAAAGTGAATTTTACCTAAAGTTTCATTAATAGAGAATCCTGAGATTTTTCCAAATCAGAAGTAAAACCCCCCAAACATAGCAAATACTGCTCCTAATGATAAGACATAATGAAAATGGGCTACTACATAATATGTATCATGTAATAGGATATCTAATGAACCATTAGCTAAAATAACACCGGTTAATCCACCAAGAGTAAATAAGAATACAAATCCAGCAGATCATAGCATAGGTGTTGATAAATTTATCTTTCCTCCATACATAGTTGCTAACCAACTGAAAATTTTAATTCCTGTAGGGACAGCGATAATCATTGTGGCTGCTGTAAAATAAGCTCTAGTATCAACATCCATTCCTATTGTAAACATATGATGAGCTCATACTATAAATCCTAGGAAAGCTATAGCCAATTGAGCGTAGATCATTCCAAGATAGCCGAATACTTGATTTTTTGAACTAAAAATAGGAATGATTTGTGAAACTATTCCAAATCCTGGAATTATTAAAATGTAAACTTCAGGGTGACCAAAAAATCAAAACAGATGTTGGTATAATACAGGATCACCTCCTCCGGCCGGATCAAAAAAAGTAGTGTTAAAATTTCTATCAGTTAAAAGCATAGTTATTGCTCCTGCTAAGACAGGCAATGATAATAGTAATAAAAATGCTGTAATTAATACTGATCATACAAATAAGGGAAGTTTGTCAAATGTTAATCCTGGTGTTCTCATATTAAATACAGTTGTAATAAAATTTATTGCTCCTGCAATAGAAGAAAATCCGGCACAGTGTAAACTGAAAATAGCTAAATCAACAGAACCCCCAGAATGAGCTAATGGTCCAGATAAAGGGGGGTAAACAGTTCACCCAGTACCAGCTCCTTGTTCTACTAGAGAAGAAGTTAAAAGTAAAATTAATGCGGGGGGAAGTAATCAAAAACTTAAGTTATTTAGTCTAGGAAAGGCCATGTCTGGTGCTCCTATATAAATAGGAACAAACCAGTTACCATACCCTCCTATTAAAACTGGCATTACTAAAAAAAATATCATAACAAAAGCATGAGCAGTTACTATTACATTATATAAATGATCGTCTCCAATTATTCTTCCAGGTGCAGAAAGTTCAATTCTAATTAACATACTTAAAGCAGTACCTATCATACCAGAAAAAGCTCCAAAAACTATATATAAAGTTCCTATATCTTTATGATTAGTTGAAAACATTCAACGTGTGATTCAATTATACACTTTATTTTTGAAAAAATAAATAATTTTCTAATTTTCCTATTATAGGAATTAGTAATAAAAAATATAAAAAGTAAAATAAACTAGAAATAATACTTATAACTATATAAGGGTTTTCTATAGGTTTAGATCCTAATCAAGTTAATAAAATAAAATTTGCTATAAAAATTCAATATAAAAATTTTCCAATTGGTCTAAAAGCTAAAGAAAAAAATTTATTTGTATGTAGAAATGGTATTATAAATAATACTATTATACTCAACATTAAAGCTAATACCCCGCCTAATTTATTAGGTATTGATCTTAATATTGCATATGCAAATAAGAAGTATCATTCTGGCATAATATGGACAGGTGTAACTAATGAATTAGCACTTATAAAATTTTCAGGGTCTCCTAGAGTGTTAGTAAAAAAAAATACTATAAATAGTAAAATAAAAATTAAGATAAAAAAACCATAAACATCTTTTATTGCAAAATACCAATGGAATGGAACTTTGTCATAATTACTATTAATTCCTAAGGGATTACTAGACCCAACACTATGTAATAATACTATATGAATAAATATTAAAGAAGCTAATACAAATGGAAATAAATAATGTAAACTAAAAAATCTACCTAAAGTAGCATTATTTACACTAAACCCCCCTCATATTCATTGAACAATATCATCACCAATATAAGGAATGGCAGACAAAAAATTTGTAATAACAGTAGCACCTCAAAATGACATTTGTCCTCATGGTAATACATAACCTATGAAAGCAGTAAGCATCATTATTATAAATATAACAATTCCTGAGAATCAAATTGGTTTTTTTTGATACCCCCCATAATATAAACTTTTACCTATATGAATATAAACACAAATAAAAAATAATGAGGCTCCATTAGCATGAAGTGATTTTAATAAAAAACCATAATTAACATCTCTACAAATATGAACTATAGATTTAAAAGCTAATAATGTGTCACCACAATAGTGCATAGCTAAAAAAATCCCAGTTATTAATTGAATTGTTAGACATAATCCTAATAAAGACCCGAAATTTCATAAATAGTTTATATTAGAAGGTGAGGGTAAATCTATTANAGTAGAATTAATATGTTTTATTAAATGATTATTTTTTCTTATTCTCATTATATAGAAATATTAATATAAGAGCTAAATATAATTGAGTTTATAATTATATCAGGATAGAAGCCTAATATTATAATTAATATGATTAAAGGAATTAAACTTTGATATTCGAAATTAATTANATCTCTGGAAAATTTTAAATGAGATGAATTAGAACCAAAAANTATTCTATTGTAAATCCATAATGAATAAATTAAATTAATAAATACCCCCATTAGAATTAATAGAATAATAAATAAAGGAAATTTGAAAGCAGAAATTATTAAAAATAATTCAGCTATAAAATTTAATGTTAAAGGAAATGAAATATTAGCTAAGATTAAAATAAATGTAATCACACTTAGAATAGGCATAGTAATTGTTAAGCCTCTAAAATATTTTATAATTCTAGAATGAAATCTAAAATATATAATAGCAGAAATAATGAATAATCCTGAACTAGATAGACCATGTGCTATCATCATTAATATAGATCCTGTTATACCTTCAATAGAATGGGAAAAAATTCCTATAGTAACTAAACCCATATGAGAAACTGAAGAATAAGCTATTAAACGTTTTATATCTATTTGACGACATGTAGTTAAAGCGCCATACACTATAGCAATTATGCTTATAATAATAATTAAAGGGTTATAAAATTGAGATGCTAAAGGAAAAATCGGATAGCAAAATCTAATTAAACCATAACCCCCCAATTTTAAAAGAATTCCTGCTAATAAAATTGAGCCTGCTATTGGAGCTTCTACATGAGCTTGTGGTAATCATATATGAAAAGGGATCATAGGTACTTTTACAGCTAATCCAATGAAAAATCCTATAAATAATCAAAGTTGAATATTATAAGGAATTTTTATTATTAATAAATTTTCATAATTAGTTGTTCCAGTAATAGAATATATTTTAAATATACTAATCAACATCAATAATGATCCTATAAGAGTATAAAAGAAAAAATAAAAAGCAGCTTTTATTTTTTCTTCTCTATACCCTCATATTCCTATCATAATGAAAATAGGAATTAAGACACCTTCAAATAAAATATAAAATCATAATATATCTAAAATAGAAAATATTCCTATTAGTAGTATAACTGATAAAAATAATAATATATTAAATTCTTTTATGAAATATTTTATTGATTTTAAACTTATTACTATACATATTGGAATTAGTAAAATACTCAAGCCTATAAAAAATATAGACAAACCATCTATAGAGAAAATTAAATTATTTCAATTTATAAATATTGTATTAATTAACAATCAGTTTATATTTAAACTAAATTGAAAGTTTGATAATTTTANATTTAAAATAAAAAATAAAGTAAAATATAATAATAATGTAAGTGATCAAAACAATGAAATATTAAAAANATTTTTACTATTTCTATTAATAAAAATTATATTAATTATGGCTATGACTGAAATTATTAATAATATAATTAAATACATCATTTATAAGAAAGTCCTCAGAAAGCTCATAATAAAGAGTTTGTAAATATAATGAACGATAAACTTAAAGGTAGATATGATTTTCATAGTAACCCCATTAATTGGTCATATCTTAATCTGGGAAAAGAAGTTCTTATTCAAATAAAAAAAAATGTAAATAAAATTAATTTAGTAAAAAAAATAAGATTATTAATAAAAAAATAATTATTTCAACTACCTAAGAATAATATTACAAAAAAAGCACTGGTAAATATTATATGAGAATATTCTGCTAGAAAAAATAAAGCAAAAGACATTGAAGAGTATTCCACATTATAACCAGAGACTAGTTCTGATTCTCCTTCAGTTAAATCAAATGGGGCTCTATTTGTTTCTGCTAATGAGCAGATAAAAAACATTATAGCTATAGGCCACAAAGGAAATATATAAGATATACTTTGGCTTTGACAATTAATTAAAGAAGATATATTTAATGAACCACTACATAAAATACAAGAAAAGATTATTAAACTAATACATACTTCGTAACTAATCATCTGAGCTGCAGCTCTTAAGGACCCAAGAAAAGCATATTTTGAATTACTTGATCATCCTGATAATAAAATAGAATAAATATTAATTGAAGAAATTGCAAAAATAAACATTATCCCTAAATTAAAGTCAAAAATTAAATTATTATTTCCTAGTGGGATGATTATTCATATTACTAATGATAGAGTTAAAGCAAGAATGGGGGAAAATAAATAAAGAAAAATATTAACATGATTAGGAATTATTAACTCTTTTGAAAATAGCTTTACACCATCTGCCAATGGTTGTAATAAACCATAAACTCCGACTACATTAGGACCTTTTCTATTTTGACTATACCCTAAGATCTTTCTTTCTGCTAATGTTAAATATGCAACAGAAATTAATACTGGAATTATTATTATTAATAATTTTATTATTTCTAATAATATAAAATATAAGTTTTTCATTAACCTTTTAACAGATTTAATAATTTTAGTGAAATAGATCCTTTTATTTTATAAAAGGCAACAATTATTGACAAACCAATAGCTGATTCTATTGTAGCTATTGTTATAATATATATTGCTATTATTTGTCCTTCTAAGGAGAAATTAATTAAAGAACTAAGCATAAAATTCATCGAAACTGATAATAATAAAATTTCTATACTAATTAAAATCAATATTATATTACTTCTATTTATTATTATTCCTATAATACTAATACAAAACATTATTAATACTAATAAATTAAAATCAAATAACATTATTCTCATTCCAGACCTCCTCTTAATCATTCATAAATTAACCCTAAAGTTAATATAATAATAAATATAAAAATAATAGATTGTGAATAATAGTTTATTAAATTAGTATTCACTGATCATGGGAATAAATAAATAATTTCTAAATCAAATATCAAAAATAAAATAGCAATTAAAAAAAATCTTATAGAAAAAGGTTGACCGGTAGAATGNAAAGGGTTAAAACCGCATTCATATATTGAAACTTTTTCTTTATCAGGAGACTTAAAAGAAAGAAAAATTGAAAAAAATAAAACAATTAAACTAAGTAAAAAACTTGTAATTAAATAAATAAATAAATTTAAATTCATGAATTATTTCTTAAATGTTGAACAAAAATTTCTTGTTTTTTTGAATTAGTATTATTAACAAGAGTTAGTTTAATTACACCTATCATTCCTATTGATAAAACAATACTTATTAATAAGAAGTTAATAAAATATTTAGAATAAAAATATAAAGTTAAATTATGGNAATTATGATGATTAATTAAATTAAAACTTAAATAATCACTATTTATATAATAAGGTATAAACTCAGATATATTAACTATTTTTATTATAAATAAAGATAAAATTATTAGAATAATAGGAATAATATTGTTAATGTTAGAATTTTTTTTTATTTGTATAATATCTAACATCATTATTACAAATAAAAATAAAATTACTATTGCTCCTATATATATTATAATTAATAGAAATGATAAGAATTCTAAATTTAAATTGATTAATAAAGTANATGAAAAAAAGAATATAGCTACTAATCAAAAAACAGAATGAATAGGGTTTAAAGAATTTATACACATTAAAGACCCAAAAATTATTAAAATAGAAGAAAAAAAAAAAAATTCATTCATGATTGGATTATAAATCACAGGGAAAAGTTCCCTTTCCCCCACTATGTTACGACTTACTCTATCTTTTATGATCAAGGCGACGGGCTATTTGTATTAATATTTGCACTTATTCATTAAAACATTATATTTTTAATTACTATTAAATTCTCTTTTAAATCATTATTACATTGATTATCCAAATATATATTTATATTATAATATTTATTGTAGTACATAATACCCCTTTTTATAAAGGCCATAATATTTGACTTTATTCATCTAAGAATTATGCTTTAACTATATGTTAAAGCTGAAGACAACCATGCAACACTTGTGTTTTCAAAAAAAGGTAAGGTATTTCGCGGATTATCGAATTAAATTACATACTCCTCTAATTAGAAAAATAAACAACCAAAATATTTGATTTTCACCTGTTTAGGTATACTGTTCAGATTAATTATTAACAAAAAGATTACCAGGGTATCTAATCCTGTTTAATTATCATTTATTCAAGTTTCTAGATATTAAATAAAATAAATAAGATTTTTAATTATTGTATATTTTACCAAATCAATAATCTTANTTTTATAAATTATGTTCTATACACATTTAACCTATTTTTATATAAAAGTTTACTTCTTAAGTATCACCGCGTCTGCTGGCACTTAATTAGACAAAATTAACGATTACCTTATATCTAAATTACTTTAATTGTATAAATTTCTTTACTGCTGTTAATTTTTCTTTGTTTCAGTAAAAACATGGCTTAAGCTATGCGTCTTAGGGTAAAAATATATTAAACTTTTTAACCTGATACAAAACAGGTATTACCCTATTTTACTCATTTATTTGCTTCCACTAACATGTATAAATGATTCTCATACTTTTATTTCTCCATAATCAAAAGAAAAATTAAATTATATTAATAAGTATGAAGGTAATAAAAAAAATACATGTAATTAATATATAAGAATAAATAAAATTGATATAAATTTTACTTGATTTATTAGACAAAATTCCTATAGATTTATTTAAATAAAATGGGCCTAAACCTTCTAAAATTTGATTATCTATAAGTTTGTAAGTTATTTTATAACCTAATGGACTAATTTTTTTAGAAAAAATATAATTAATAATTATATCAAAATATCAACTATTTATAAAAAATAAGTATATATTTTTATAGTAATTTAATAAAGTTATATTTCAAGTTTTATTTGAGTTACTGAAAATTATTATAGCAAGAAATATTCCTATGGTACTTAAAAAAAAAGGTATTAGTTTGCTAGTATTATAAACCATATTTGGAAAATTATCTTTAATTATTAAAAATTGAAGAATATAACCAGAAAAAATAGAAAATAATGTTAATAAACCTAATACTGTGATAACTTTATAATCACTTTCGTGAATATTAATAAAATTATTTTTATTTTGTTGAGGGTTATTAATAAAAGTAAGGTAAATTAACCTAAAAGAATAAAAAGCTGTAATTAATATAGCAGTTATNCTAATTCAAAGAGAAAAAGATAAGAAATTAGAAAATAAAGCTACTTCAATTATTAAGTCCTTAGAATAAAACCCAGATAAGAAGGGTAACCCTATTAATGCTATAGACCCTATAATTATAAAAATATATATTAAAGGTAATAAATTTTTTAAAGCTCCATATTTTCTCATATCTTGTTCGTCATTTATAGCATGAATAATTGAACCTGCGCTTAAAAATAAAAGAGCTTTAAAAAAACCATGATTGATTAAATGAAATAAACTTAAATCATAAAAAGAAAACCCACATATCATAATCATATAACCTAATTGACTACATGTTGAATATGCTATTACTTTTTTTAAATCATTTTGAACCATTCCTACTGTTGCTGAAAAAAAAGAAGTTAAACTCCCAATAATTATGATTAAAATTAAAATGGAAGAAGATAGTTCAAATACAGGGGACATTCTTATTACTAAGAATACACCTGCTGTAACCATTGTAGCTGCATGTATTAAAGCTGAAACTGGTGTAGGACCTTCCATTGCATCAGGTAATCACATGTGAAATCCTAATTGAGCTGATTTTCCCATAACACCTATTAAAATAAAAAATAATGGTAGATATAAATTGAAAGAATCACACATTATTGAGATCATAAATATATGATTGAATTCAAAAGATCCTGTAAAAATTCATAGATATATTATACCTATTAATAATCCTATATCTCCTAATTTATTTATAATCATAGCTTTTATTGCTGATTTATTGGCTTGAATTCTTGTATATCAAAAACTTATTAATAAGTAAGAACATAAACCTACTCCTTCTCAACCTATAAAAAGTTGAACTAAGTTTGAGCTTGATATTAAAATTAACATGAAAAAGGTAAATAAAGATAAATAGGATATAAATCTTGGTAAATGCGGGTCATTTTCCATATAAGAGTAAGAAAATATATGAACAAAAAATGAAACAGTTATCACTAAAATCAACATATTTACAGTAATTAAATCAAATTTTAAATTATAAGAATTACTTAGTAATCCTAAATTGAACCAGTTTAGAATATCATAATAAATAAAATTATTATTAAAATTTATTTCATAAAAAATAATATAAGAATTTAAAAATGTAATTGTTAAAATAATAAAAGAAATAAATTTAACTCCTTTAATCCCAAAGAATCTTCCTAAAAATCCGCAAATTAAACTATTAAGTAAAGGTAAAAAAATTATTATTAAAATCATTCTAAAAATTTAACAAAATAGATATAGAGGAAATAAAGAATTTAGGGTTAAATAAATAAAAAATTGTATAATATATTATAAAACCAAGATAGATTGAATTTAAATATAAGTTGTTTTTATTGATACTAATAATATTATTTCAAGAGATATAAAAATTATTGTTTTGAAATAAAAGTATTTTTACTATTCTCAAATAAAAGCCAATTCCAATTGAAGTTATAAATAAACAAGTACAACCTATTAAAATATAATTATAATTGATTAAAGTTGAAATTATTATAAATTTACTTAAAAACCCTAAAAGTGGTGGTATTCCTGCTATAGAAAATATCATTATTATTAATGCAATTGTTAAAATTTTATTATTCATTAAATAACCGCTTAATTCTATAATAAATTCTATATTAAAATTATAAACTATTAAAATTATAATAATAAATAAGTTTGTAAATAAATAAATAAAAAGATATAATAAACAAGTTTCTATTCCTATTATGTTATTAAGACTTAAAGAAATAATTATAAAACCAAAATTGGAAATTCCACTATAAGCAATTAGTCTTTTAATCTTAGTTTGGTTAAATCCAGCTATAGTTCCAATAATTATNGATAATGCCCCCAAAATCATAAATATTTCAAAATGATTATTAAACTTTAATAAAATAATAAATATTGATAATTTACATAAGGAAGATAGTAATAAAATTAATTTTAAATCAGATCCTTCATATATATCTGCAATTCAATAATGAAAAGGTGCTAATCCTAGCTTGAAAAAAAGTGATAATATTAAAATAATATAACTAAAAGAGTAAAATGAAACGGAATTATTTAGAATAAAATTATATAAATTTAGATCTAATAATAAAGAAGTCTTAAATAAATAAGTTAAACCCAAGAGAAAAAATCCAGATGAAATACTACTTAATATAAAATATTTTAAACTTGCTTCTAAACTTTTTATGTTATTCCTATTAGAACCTATTAAAATTAGTAATGTAAAAGTTTGTATTTCTACAGATAAATATAATAATATTAAGTTATTAGAAAAGATTATTACTATTATTGATAATAATATAAAACTGTATAAAACTAAATTTTCTAATTCTATTTTTAAATTATTTATAATTATTATAAATAAAATAATACTTATATACAAAAAAAAATCTAACTTCAAAAATTGTGATAAAATAATTATAAATATTATTAGTAACAGAAAAATAAAACTATTCTTATTTAAATAAAGATTTAGTATAATAAAAACTATGAATGTAAATATTAATAAATTATTATAATTAAAAATCATGAAAATTATTACAGTTAAAGAATCGAACTTTAATTATACCAAGCTGAATGAATTATGAACCTCATCAATATATACATATATATAAAAATAATCAAACAACATCGACAAAATGTCAATATCATGATGCAGCTTCAAAGGTAAAATGACGAGAGTTAGTAAAATGATTATTATATATTTTAAAAAGACATACTGATAAAAATATAGTACCAATAATTACATGAATTCCATGAAAACCTGTTGCTACAAAAAAAATTGATCCATAAACTGAATCAGAAATACAAAAACTAGATTCTAAATATTCTAAAGCTTGTAAAAATGTAAAAAATAAACCTAGGATTATAGTAATTCATAGGCTAATTAAACTTTGATTTCTATTTTTTTGAATTAGNCTATGATGAGATCAAGTTACACTTACCCCTGATGATAAAAGAATTACAGTATTTAATAAAGGGATTGAAAAAGGATTTAGAGTTAAAATTCCTAAAGGCGGTCAATTAATTCCTATTTCTACAGAGGGGGAAAGACTAGAATGAAAAAATGCTCAGAAAAAAGAAAAGAAGAATAAAATTTCTGACACAATAAATAAAATGAATCCTAATTTTAAACCTGTTAACACTAATTTAGTATGAGCCCCCTCTAAATTAGATTCAGCAAATATATCCATAAATCATAAAATCATAAATATAATTATTAAACTAAAGCTTATTAATAAAGGATAGTAATACCCTTTATGAAAATAAACAACAGTATTCAAAGTTAAATATAATACACCCATAGATATNCAAAATGGTCAAGGATTAGGATTAACTAAATGAAAAGGATGATAATATTTTTCCATTAATGTAATATTAAACTATCTTTTAAATAAATCAAGCATAAAAGGGTGAACACATAAGCTTGAATTACTAATACACCTATTTCTAGTATAATCATAAATATAATTATTATTAATGGAAATAAGTTAAAGAAAGAAAAAGAAAAACATAACATTTTAAATATAAAATCAGAAAGAATAGCTAATAAAATATGACCTGCTGTTAAATTAGCTGCTAAACGCATTCCTAAAGCTATAGGTCTAGAAATATGACTAGCTAATTCTATAAATACTAATAAAGGTGATAAGCCTAGTGGAGCTCCTGTTGGCATAAACATGCTTAAATAAGAGCTTTTAAAATTAAAGAAACCAAATATTATAATCGAAATTCATATAAAAGATGATAATCCAAAAGTTAAGGAAATATGAGTAGTAGGGGGTAAAGTAAATATAAAAAATCCTAATAAATTTATAGAAATAAGATAAAAAAATAAAGTTGATAAAAATAATAAATAAATTTGAGAATTATTTCCTAAATTCTCTTTTATAATTTGAGAAAAATGATTCATTATTATTTCAAAAAATAATTGGATCCTAGAGGGGATTACTAAATTAAAATTTAAAGCGACAAAANTTATTAATACAGACATTATTAATATTAAATGAGAATCAAATAAAAAACCAAAAATCTTAGTAACTAAAAAATGATCAAAATAAGATGACATTATGATTTTAATATACTTTGTAAAATAGAAAATTGTTTAGGATTGATTATATTTAATTTCAAAGAACTACATGAAATATTATTTCTAATGTTTAAAACTAAAAAAAAATTATAAAATTTTATAGATAATAAAATTATTAATATCAAAAATAATAATAATAAAACAAAATAATGATTAAAATATAAAGATAAATCTAATTGGGACATTTAAGTTTTATTAATAGATCAATTTATAAATTTTTCTTGAGAAACAGAATAAATTGAAATAGGCATAAAAGAATGATTTAAACCACATAGTTCTGAACATTGACCAAAAAATCTACCAGGCCTATTAATAATAAAATTTAATTGATTTAAACGACCAGGAATTGCATCTACTTTTACTCCAAGAGAAGGTACAGTTCAACAATGAATTACATCGGCACTTGAAACAATTAATTTTATTTTTGTATTAACTGGTAAAACTAAATCATTATCTGTTTCAAGTAATCTAAAATCACCTTGATTCAAATCTATAGTGGGAATCATATAAGAATCAAATTCTATATTAGGAGAAAAATTAGAATATTCATAGGATCAGTATCATTGATGACCAACTATTTTTACAGTTAGTGAAGGTTCTACGTTTTCATCAATTGAATATAATAAAAATAAAGAAGGGATAGCTATAATAATTAATATTATAGCAGGAATTAGTGTTCATACAATCTCAATAAAGTTATTTTCTAATAAAAACTTATTATAATTCTTATTATTGATTACGGAGAATAATAACCATCCTACTAATACAAGAATAATTACTATATAAAACATTATATCATCATGAAAGAATATTAAATTATTACCACAAGAAGAAGCACTTTCTTGAAAAGATAATTGATTTGATTCAGAAATGTCTTCATAAAAAATATTATTAAATAATAAACAAATGAAAAAACTTATAAAAATTATTAAATTTTTCATAAACAGGGGGTATTGGATTTGAACCAATACTAATAATTTTGAAGACTATTTGATCTACTTAATCAACCCCCTTTATTAAATTATTACTTTAAATTTTTAGATTCATTCAAAATTTTTTTAATAGTTTTTTTAATTAACTAGATGAAACTTTATTCCTTTCGTACTAAAAGTCTAAAGTAATTTTATAATTGTAGATAGAAACCTTCCTGTCTNACGACGGAATGAACTCAAATCATGTAAGATTTTAAAGGTCGAACAGACCTACCCTCAATAACTACTGCATTATTAGGATATCTTAATTCAACATAGAGGTGACAAACTTTGTTTTTGATAAGGACTCTAAAACAAAATTATCCTGTTATCCCTAAGGTAGCTTTTATTAATTAATCGTTATTTGTTGTTTATCATAATAACGGGTCATTATAGCCTACTATAGTAATTGTTAAATTGTTTAATTATACAATAAATAAATTTATTATATTGCTTATTTTTGTTATTTTTAAAAAACAGTCGCCCCAACTAAACTACCAAACTTTCTGAATAAGATAATTTTTTTATTATCTATTTAAAAAAAAAATTTATAGTAAAGCTCTATAGGGTCTCTTCGTCTTACAATTTTAAATAGCATCTTAACTATTATTTCAATTTTAAAAAATTTTTTTTAAGACAGTGAAATATTCGTGTAACCATTCATTCTCTCCATCAATTAAATGACAACTAATTATGCTACTTTATTACAGTCAGAGTTACTGCATCCATTTAATACTATTTAAATTAGGTTATAATTATTTTTATATCATTGGGCAGGTTTCACCTTCAATATTTTAGAGGGCTATGTTTTTGGTAAACAGTCGATATTTTATTTTGCCGAGTTCCTTAAAAAAAAGTTAATTTATTATTTATCCCAACTTGATTTAGATTTTTACAAAATAATTATTAAATTTTTCTTGATTTATATTCTAATATATTCCTTATATTCTGAGAAATTGTATTACCTTAATCAAATAATTAAATTAAGAATAAACTAGGATAAATTTAATTTTACTCATGCTTATATTATTACTCTTTTAAAATTTTCATATTTTTATAAAAGAAATTTCATTACTATTTTCCACAAAAATGATAATAATTAACTATATTATAAAATTATAATTTTTCTAAAGTAAAGTTTTACGTAATTTTTAAAATATAGCTGATTCTAAGCTTATTTACTTTTTGTTTAAATCATAAACTTATTTTTAAAATATTTATAAGGTTCATTGATGTTGGATATAAATTGTTTTTTACTCGTTAAATAATCTTTGCATTAAATAACTGTTTTTTATTTTTAAAAAATTACTTATATAAATTTCATGAAAAACCAGCTATCTCTTAACTCGATTAGTTTTTCACTGCCAATTGCAAATTATCCAAAAATTTTTATCATTTACTGGTTCATTCTATAAATTATTCACAATTAGATCGTTAAGTTTCGGGAATAATTAACTTTACAAATTATTTAGCCTTATAGCTTGCTAATTATTATTTTATAAGCCCATTATACAAAAGGTAAATGATTTTCATTTTTTATTATAAATTATTTATTAATTTCCTTCACAGTACTTATTCTATAGATATAATTAATTTTAATTTTTTGTAAACCCAAAAAAAAAATTAATGATTTCAATCGCCTTTACTTTCAAGTTGTTATTTTATAATTACTAAGATGTTTCAGTTCATTTTTAATTTAATCATTTATGACAAGATTTAAAATAATTTAACATAATATAACTCTCATTAATTATCCTATTTTTATAATTTAAATATTTAATTTAAAAATAAAGAGAAAGGAATTGAACCTTTATATTTTGGTCATGAGCCAAATAACTTTCCGTTAGTTCACTCTTCTTACAGAAGACTAAATAACTTAAGTTTTTGATTACTTCCCCCCGCATTAATTTTACTTTTAACTTCTTCTCTAGTAGAACAAGGAGCTGGTACTGGGTGAACTGTTTACCCCCCTTTATCTGGACCATTAGCTCATTCTGGGGGTTCTGTTGATTTAGCTATTTTCAGTTTACACTGTGCCGGATTTTCTTCTATTGCAGGAGCAATAAATTTTATTACAACTGTATTTAATATGAGAACACCAGGATTAACATTTGACAAACTTCCCTTATTTGTATGATCAGTATTAATTACAGCATTTTTATTACTATTATCATTGCCTGTCTTAGCAGGAGCAATAACTATGCTTTTAACTGATAGAAATTTTAACACTACTTTTTTTGATCCGGCCGGAGGAGGTGATCCTGTATTATACCAACATCTGTTTTGATTTTTTGGTCACCCTGAAGTTTACATTTTAATAATTCCAGGATTTGGAATAGTTTCACAAATCATTCCTATTTTTAGTTCAAAAAATCAAGTATTCGGCTATCTTGGAATGATCTACGCTCAATTGGCTATAGCTTTCCTAGGATTTATAGTATGAGCTCATCATATGTTTACAATAGGAATGGATGTTGATACTAGAGCTTATTTTACAGCAGCCACAATGATTATCGCTGTCCCTACAGGAATTAAAATTTTCAGTTGGTTAGCAACTATGTATGGAGGAAAGATAAATTTATCAACACCTATGCTATGATCTGCTGGATTTGTATTCTTATTTACTCTTGGTGGATTAACCGGTGTTATTTTAGCTAATGGTTCATTAGATATCCTATTACATGATACATATTATGTAGTAGCCCATTTTCATTATGTCTTATCATTAGGAGCAGTATTTGCTATGTTTGGGGGGTTTTACTTCTGATTTGGAAAAATCTCAGGATTCTCTATTAATGAAACTTTAGGTAAAATTCACTTTTGAATTACTTTTATAGGAGTAAATTTGACTTTTTTTCCTCAACACTTCCTAGGATTAGCAGGAATGCCAAGAAGGTACGCAGACTTTCCAGATAACTTTTACACATGAAATGCAATCAGTTCTTTAGGATCAATTATTTCTATTATAGGGGTAATATGATTTATATATGTAATTTTTGATGCTTTTTATTCGGAAGAAAAGTTTATCTCTTGAAACAACTTAAATCTAGAAAAAACTAATACATTAGAATGATCACTAAGTTGTCCACCTAGTCATCATACCTTCAACGAACTACCATTTATAAATCACTCAAATAATAAATATTAGGGAAAAGATTTTTTTTAAAGGTTTTTCTCTTCTCTAAAAGAGCAAACCCCCCCCCCC